GTTACAACTATATAATTGATCCAGTCATATAGTCACTGTTTCTTTGGATCTCGACAATACGAAGCAATAAGTTGGTTATTTGTTTTTAGTTTATTTTATATAGTTATTAAGTTCATAGTAGGGGTCAGTCTTTTTTTGAAGTCCAACTATAAACTCTAAAGAAAAAACTAACGAGTCACACACTAAGCATAGCAATTATATCAAAAAAAGGTAAATTTCTTTTTTATTTAACCTTATAGAATTCGAATTGTTTATTTTTGTTTGATTTAACGGAAAAACGGAAACAGTTTCGAATTCTCATTTTTGGTTCTACCACTGGACAGAATGGCAAAATAAAGAAAGGTCTATTATTCCTCGTCCACAAATATCCAAATTTTTAGGCCTAATACTCCATGGATAGTTCGAATTGTATAGGAACAATGATCAATTTTAGCGCGAATTGTTTGTAGAGGAACCCTACCTTCTCTGATCCATTCGACACGTGCAATTTCTTTTCCGTCGATACGCCCTGAAATTTGTATTTGAATTCCCTTTGTATCTGTTTGTTCAGTTAATTCAATAGCTCTTTTCATTGCCTTTCGAAACGAAACTCTATTTCTTAATTGTGAAGCCATATATTCTGCAAGAATATTAGGGTGCCCGTAAGGTTTTTCAATTCTTGTGATAGCAATGTTGAGTCTTCGGTTCACAGAACGAAATTCTTTTTGTACATTCATCTGTAATTCTTCGATCCCTCGTGTTCGCCCCTCTATTAATAAATTGGGGAACCCGATATAGATTATGACTTGGATCAAATCGATTCTTTTTTTAATTTCTATGCGTGCAATTCCAATTCCTTCGAAACCCGAGGATGTTCTCTTATTTTTTTGTACATAGTTCTTGATACAATTCCGTATTTTCTCATCCTCTTGTAGACCCACGGAAACATTTTTTGGTTGTGTGAACCAAAAAGAATGATGATTTTGTGTTGTACCAAGTCTGAAACCAAGTGGATTTATTTTTTGTCCCATATTTTTTGATTATATTATCTTTCCATCCATTTTTTTCTAAATAATGAATCTAAGATTTCGATTCAGCTAAAAAGAATTTCGATTTATCTTTTAATACAATTGTTATATGACAAGTGGGCCTTTTTATCGGATAACTACGCCCCCGAGCCCTAGGTCTTAACTTTTTCACAAAAGGACCCCCGTTGACTTCGGCTTTACTAATGAATAAATCAGCTTCGTTCAAACCCATATTATGACTAGCATTAGCTGCTGCGGAATAAACCAATTTTAAAATGGGATAAGATGCTCGATAAGGCATGAGTTCCAGTATCATAAGCGTTTCCTCATAAGAGCACCAGCGAATCTGATCAATTACTCTTCGCGCTTTGAAAGCAGACATACATATATGTTGAGCTAAAACTTTTACTTCTCTACCCGAATTCGAGTTCGTTATCATATAGCTCCCTTATCCCCCGCCAATGTAAGTATCTTTTTTTTATTCCAAATTAACGACGAGATTTATTATCGTTTCTCGCATGTCTCGCGAAAGTCAGAGTAGGCGCGAATTCTCCCAATTTGTGACCTACCATACGATCTGTTATATAAATAGGTAAATGTTCCTTTCCATTATGAATAGCGATTGTATGGCCAATCATTTTGGGTATAATGGTAGATGCCCGAGACCAAGTTACTATTATTTCTTTCTCCTCCCTCATGTTGAGTTTTTCAATTTTTCTCAATAAATGATTAGCTACAAAAGGATTTTTTTTTAGTGAACGTGCCACAGCTGATTACTCCTTTTTTTACATTTTAAAGATTGGCATTCTATGTCCAATAGAATATCTCGATCTAAGTATGAAGGTAAGAATAAATACAATAATGATGAATGGAAAAAAGAAAAAATCCTTTAGCTAGATAAGGGGCGGATGTAGCCAAGTGGATCAAGGCAGTGGATTGTGAATCCACCACGCGCGGGTTCAATTCCCGTCGTTCGCCCATCACATTCTTTCAAATTCAAAAAATTCGATTTTCAATAAGTATTCCTATTTACGGCGACGAAGAATAAAACTATCACTATATTTTTTCCTTTTCCTACTTCTTCTTCCAAGCGCAGGATAACCCCAAGGGGTTGTGGGTTTTTTTCTACCAATTGGGGCTCTCCCTTCCCCGCCCCCATGGGGATGGTCTACAGGGTTCATAACCACTCCTCTTACTACAGGACGCTTACCTAGCCAACGCTTCGATCCAGCTCTACCTAAACTTTTTTGGTTCACCCCAACATTACCCACTTGTCCGACTGTTGCTAAGCAGTTTTTAGATATCAAACGGACCTCCCCAGATGGTAATCTTAATGTGGCCGATTTACCCTCTTTTGCAATCAGCTTCGCTACCGCGCCGGCAGCTCTAGCTAATTGTCCACCCTTTCCAAGTGTGATTTCTATGTTATGTATGGCCGTGCCTAAGGGCATATCGGTTGAAGTAGATTCTTCTTTTTTATCAAAAAAAACCCC